TTCCTATTTTCCTCCTGCCTCTAAATAAAATATGATATGCAATTATGCAATATTTAATATTAAATTAAATACTATAATACTGTATAGTGGACTGGAATTTAAAATATCTTTTTAGTATCCGTTCTCGTTATCCATCCCATTGTCGAAACAAAAATAAATATAGGATGCATCAATATGTAAATATTTGGTACATAAAGCCACGACCCGATCTATCTATATATTCTATTTATAACTATAGATAGATATATATAGTTATAAGCAACCGATCTTTTTTGGAATCAAAGCAAAGAAAGATATTAAAAAAGAGACGTCTCTTTTTTTGTGACTCGGAATAAACGTTTCGCGTGGAGGAACGGAATACTCATTTATTCCTATGAAGGATCCAAAAAAGATTTAATCGGAAATATCAACAAATTCAAAATTCTTGCGACGTAGTCTAACGGAAATGAAAAAAAAATTCCGAAGCTACAATTCTATCTCTATCAAATTTGAATATCAGAATAGCTAATATAGTCATGATTCAATGGGTCAGGTCCACTTACCTTTTTTTTATTTCTTATATCTTATATATATATATTGATGGATTTGATTGGAATAACGGAAAAGTGGGAATATTTGGCGATTCATAATTAGGGTTGAGTAGGTAGAATATCTATGTCCTCGAACTAAAAATTAAAATATGGAATAATGAAACCTGAATTGAGTAGGAATATAGCCTGTAGTGACATAGTTGTCCTCCCAACCCAATAAAATAAGTGGGGTGATTTATCATTATAATGAACAAATGTTCAACTTTATAATTACTATAATCACTATCTCATTATATATAATAAATATAATAATGAATCATTTAATTAACGCATTCTAATAAAAAAAATATTCCTATTATCTACTAAAAAATGAAGATTGAAACTAGTGTTTTGCGGAAAAAGCCCCTTATCGGATTTGAACCGATGACTTACGCCTTACCATGGCGTTACTCTACCGCTGAGTTAAAAGGGCCCTTTTTATTCCATTCCTAAATGAGACAATGTGAAGACATATACGTATATTATATACCTACATATTACATTACATAGGTGCATACAGTAGGCTCATGGTGTCTCATTCTGGAATATCTTTTTTTTTTAGTCAGTCTAGACTGACTAAAACCTAATTCCTTTTTATTTTTTTTATTGACCCCTATTACAACAAGATTCGCTTGATTAATACACAAATTGAAATCGATCCAAGATATTTGATTTGATCAATTATTAATTAACATTATAAAAAACATATTCTTTCCTATATAATAGGAATGTTTATCCATTCTAATGATATAGAATATGGATTCTATATCATTCATGAACCATGAATGAAAAAAAATTCTATCGGAATCGCGAAAGGAAAGGTGGAAAACTTATTCGGATTTAGGCACACCATTACATTATATTGACAATTACAAAAAACTATTCATACTATGAGTATATACAGTATGATGTAGGTTGAGCAGGACAGATATGCCCCCATCGTCTAGTGGTTCAGGACATCTCTCTTTCAAGGAGGCAGCGGGGATTCGACTTCCCCTGGGGGTAGGGTACTAGGAAAGGAGGCTGATCATGTATTATCAATAAGTCTATAGACTTGATTCTTCCTGGGTCGATGCCCGAGTGGTTAATGGGGACGGACTGTAAATTCGTTGGCAATATGTCTACGCTGGTTCAAATCCAGCTCGGCCCAAGAATTCACCGATCCATCATGAGATTACATAATATAATATATAATAAATTTGTCCTTCGGAAACGCCTAAGAATTCATTTTATATCCTTTCTCTCATATCCTATTTATTTTTCATTTTTGTTGCCATATGTTCTTCATTTTTTGAATTATCTCGATTTATATTTTATATCATAATCATAATCCGAAAATAAAATATAGGATAAAGAATCTAACTATTTTTCATTGAAAGATTTCTTAGCAATTGATTTAACACGGATTTGACAATAGGATTTCTCGTAATCCGTGTCGTTCTCACTAAAGTCCATATCTATGTAGATATTAAATTAATATATCAATCACTCCTTTCTTTCTCTGTTACAATACGATGTAAACTAAACTAGTCTTAATCAAATCATTAATAATATGTATGCTGTATACCTTATTTCTCTGGGATTGTAGTTCAATCGGTCAGAGCACCGCCCTGTCAAGGCGGAAGCTGCGGGTTCGAGCCCCGTCAGTCCCGACCTAGTATCTGATGACTCCATCAATTCATTTCTTTATTTTCTGTCAAGGGGCATAGAGTGGGATCTAATTCCCATAGGGGTCCTTTTTTTCCGTTTCAGATTTTTTATTAAGATATTAAGAAAATACAATGCGACAGTTTCAATTACTTCAATTAGTACCGAGGGGAATAGGCATATGTAAATTGGTGCAATTGTAGGTAGGACCCTATATTAGTTAGGATTAAAAGAAAATTAGTTAGGATTAAAAGAAATCCTTGTCTGGTTTTTTCAATTGCTCCTGACCCCTGGGAGGGAATCGAATACTTACTATATATATTTTCACCAGAGTATATACAAAAATTTGGATTCGTTTATTGTACGATAAAAAATGCACTTTTCACATAGTTACCTCGAGAAAATACTTTTTTTTTCTCATATTAAATAAAGCCTCTGTCTAGCTCCAATTTTGGATAACTTAAATTCCCTATCTAATAAGAAACAATCTATTTATTTATATCATATCATTCAAACTACACACTTCATTTTGGATATATGTGTCCCAGGGCCGATTCAAGGAAAGAAAGGAGTGTTTTAATTAAGGAAAGATCAAACAAAGAAAAGATAGACCCCCTCTTCTCTTAGTGCGGGAATGAATAATTTTTTTTTTTATTTCCGGGGAAGGTCCTATCGAAGAAAGAACAAACTAAAAAAAAAGAGTTCATTTTAAATTATTTAAATTAAAATTTATCGAAATATTCGATCTTTTCTTCTTAATTTTTTCCATTTTACTTCTTGGGTTGGATTCAAAAAAAATGGAAGCGGAAGATGGGCCAGATGATACTTTATTATATGATTCTATAAATAAGAAGGTAGTTTATAGAAACTAACGAATGGATAAAGAATAATAATTCAATGAGATTCTTAATTGGATCAGGAATTCTATTTTTGATTAGGTTTTTATTCCGTATGGATAAAAGATCTTCATATGTTATACTATTCCATTCTCGATGATGAATCGATTTGATAGCGCAGATATTGTTATTCAATGATATTGATCCCATTCAATATCATCGGGATGTATTTCTCCCATTGAATTTACAGGATAACGATTTAGAATCTCTATGGGATCAGATCCCGAGTTATTAATTATGAAGTAAAAAAACGATGAAATTATGGAAGTAAATATTCTCGCATTTATTGCTACTGCACTGTTCATTCTAGTTCCTACTGCTTTTTTACTTATCATTTACGTAAAAACGGTCAGTCAAAACGATTAATTTGAACCAAGCTTGACTTCTTAGTTTTTATCAATAATGGAAGAAATGAAAGGGAGTCAAATTCCACGTCTTAAATAAAATGAGCGAATTAAAATCAGACGTATATAAGATTTGATAGTGTGGTAGAAAGGAATATAGGAACCTTTCTACCACACTATCTATTAGTGTATAATGCTACTATAACTATACATTTCTAAAATCAAAAAGTTGGACTGTATCTGTATAAAGAAAGATGGCTTAATGTGGATCACTCCGTAATCTGTATATTGATATATGTACATATAACTCCCATATGTGTAATATACATAGTACCCCAATTTTAGTACCCCAATTCGAGTTCGTTACTTTGGTGGATCCATTTGGTTTAGACCGATTTTCGATCAAATCAATATAAAATATAATATGATATAATTGAATACCCACCTTTACTCTTATCTTATGTCTTACGGTTCTAATTAATCGTTTTATTATGATTTATTTCGAATATAATATGGATCCCAGGATCGGCCGAAACAATCAAATCCATGGAAGATATGGTATAGGCGTCGAATGGATTATGTAAAAGTAAAAGAAACCTAGTCAGTTTTTTAGCATTCCGACAAAGAATAATTGATTTATCCGTTGACAGATGATTCAAACAATTTCATGGAAAAATTTTCTTGTACAAAAAAAAGAGCAGTGGATACCACCTATTTCGAACGCGTGAGCTGTGATATTAAGTGAGTTGAGAAAACAGAAATAATATTGAGTCTAAAAAAAGTGAAATGCGTAATATGTTAATCGCCCAACGCAAGATCTTAATATGCGTAGTACTTCGTTGGACAAACAAACACTCTATTGGCGTTTCCCTTGATATAAAGATATAAGGTCAAAGTACGTATCTATATAATAACAAACTTCCTCTTTGAACAGTAAAGCGAGAAACAAATAAAAAGGGGTCGGTTGCTCCTCATTGTAATATATATAATTCTATTAAGAGCTAGTTTATCTAAATACTCTATTTTGAATTTGGTTGTACAAAATTTTATATTTTATATAATGTGTATTTCGTTTCAAAATAGGAAAATGGGAATCATTTCATTTAAATAGTTATATTTGTTTGATTGAAAGATTATTCGTCATCTATTACATTACTTTACTGGATTCCAGTAGAATTAAAAAATGAAGATATTTGAAAAAGGCTTTGCAGAAGGATTATGAAACTATTAATACATAATACAGTTTGATTACTCAACTCAATTAGTAATTACCCTAGAGTCCACTTCTTCCCCATACTACAAGTGAAAGGGAAAATGTAAAGACTACCATTAAAGCAGCCCAAGCAAGACTTACTATATCCATGTGAATTATGCCCCCGAATATGAAGAAACTCTTTCATTATTGATTACTAATAATAATGGAATCAATGGCACAGAGTCAAAAAGAGATTCTGAACGAAGCCAATTATTCATCCAATATTGATTGAATATCTAAGCACGCATAAATTCTCGCGAGTATGTATACAAAGCATCTAAATCCTTTC